CAAAAGTACCTTTTCGGAGTCCTGGAGAGGAAGATGCATCTTGGATTGACGTATAGTGCGACTTGTCAGATATATTGGGTCATGTGGGATTCCCCCATTTTCTCCCCCGATCGAGATATCCTCTATTTCGCCCAAAAGAAAGATTAATTGAATCATCAAAAATTGGAAGCGTGAAATAAAATTAGGAGTGTGAAGTGAAATGCAACGCGATTCCCCCCTTTTTTGGAGGAAATTTATGTTGTTATCAATTTAGAATAATTTATGGTTATCTTCGTTGGACTAATAAAATTAAGTATCCAGGCTCCGTTTTAAAAAGAATCCAATTGGTAATTATAATTCTATATGATTATGACTTGTATCATAAATGATTCAATTCCTATTTCTAAAGAAAAGTGATCTAAAATCGTTAATCAATCGAGTAATATGGATGAATCGCGGAAGACATGAAATTAATAATAAATTTCATTAAGAAGTCATAGCAAAAAGAAGTGGTAAGGGAACCATTTGTCCTATATGTGCAAATCGAAATCGGGCGTATCTTTACCCGGAGTAGAGCATAAACCTAAAAAGATTTAAGAAGTCCCATTCAGGAACAAGAAAATGACATTGTGATTTGGATCTCAATGAAAAAATACATCAATAATAAGTTAATTCGATAAGTTTGAAATTCTTTTTTTATATCCTACGATAAGATAAGGAAAAGAGTCAAAAAAGTCTTTATTGAAAAATCGGAGAAAAAGTCCTCTCGTTAAAAGTTAGAAAGAACCTAAACCTACTCTGATATAAAAAAACGAAAGAGGGCTGGAATCTAGACATTGATTTTTCGTAAATTTTTTTGTTTTGAGCCGTATGCAGAAAAAAGTGCATGTACGGTTCCTAAGGGAGACAACTTTGCCCTAATCAACCGACTTTATCGAGAAAGATTACTTTTTTTAGGACAAGCAGTTGATAACGAGATCTCGAATCAACTTATTGGTCTTATGGTATATCTCAGTATCGAGGATGATACCAAAGATCTTTATTTGTTTATAAACTCTCCTGGCGGATGGGTAATACCTGGAGTCGCTATTTATGATACTATGCAATTTGTGCGACCCGATGTACATACAATATGCATGGGATTAGCTGCTTCAATGGGATCTTTTATCCTGGTTGGAGGGGAAATTACCAAACGTCTAGCATTCCCTCACGCTTGGCGCCAATGAGGTTTTTTGAGAGAAACAAAAGACTATGCCTTCGCCATATAAAATAGAAATATTAAGTAAAAATAGCATGGCATTTCGAACTCGATATGAGAAAATTTTTATTATTAAAAAAATTAGATTATATATCGAGAGAGTAGTATAAAATAAAGAGTATTTCTGATTTTATCTTATCGATCGGGAATCCTGTTCAGTTCAGCGTCACAAACTTTTTTCATACCATAGATCTCTTAACAATATTTTGATTTATTGTATAAATCAAATAAAAAATATTTGTTTATTTACTTTTTTTTATTTGGTTGGATAAAAAAGAAACTTTGGGATTGCTGAATCACAGACAAATAATATAATAAATACCAAAAAATAAATAATAAATATATAAAGCAACGGAACCATCATAGTATTTTTTAACTCCTACAAAAAGAAGGGTGGTAATTTGATCATTTACCAATATGAGTCTCATAGATCCTATTTTTTTTTTTCCGCGATGGAAGGTAAGGATCAATTTTATTGTAGAGCCGTATGCAATGCACAAAAGATGCCCGTACGGTTACTCTATTTTTTCTTAGTTTTTTTATCTTTATTTATTTTATCTTCACTCCATCGTCGAGATCGAGGAACCTAATAAAGGTTATATCATCAGGGTAATGATTCATCAACCCGCTAGTGATTTTTATGAAGCACAAACGGGAGAAGCTATCTTGGAAGCGGAAGAGCTGCTAAAACTGCGTGAAACCATCACAAGGGTTTATGTAAAAAGAACGGGCAAACCCTTATGGGTTGTATCTGAAGACATGGAAAGAGATGTTTTTATGTCAGCAACAGAAGCCCAAGCTTATGGAATTGTTGATCTTGTAGCAGTTGAATGAAAATAGGATGGATTTCTTGAAAATCCATAATTTATTATTGTATCTTCTTACCGAGTTCAATATTTTTTTATATTAAATCGAAGTAATTCATAATCATCCGGTTAGGATCGATCTAAACCAACTCATTATGTATACTATTCAACATGCCAACGATTAAACAACTTATTAGAAATACAAGACAGCCAATCAAAAATGTCACGAAATCCCCTGCTCTTGGGGGATGCCCTCAGCGTCGAGGAACATGTACTAGGGTGTATGTGCGACTCGTTCAGATCATGGGCTGGGACAAAAGAAAAACTATTTTCCAGTATCAATGATCAGTACCGATCAATAGGATAAAATTCAATAGGATAAAACGGAAGAACTCCATTCTATTCACTCTCTAAAAAGAATAAGATCCCTCTTTCTATTGTGTATGAAATTTATGGT